TCAACGCGTGGTTATATGTCTGATTTAAGTATTGAATTGTAAATTCAAATAAGGTAAAACCCTGTAACCAAATAGTTTAATTAAAACAGTTAATTGCAAATTAAAAAATAAATACTGGTTAAAATATGAGATACACCCAATCCAAGCTTTGAAGGCTAAAAGTTTATTTAACTTAATACTTTATATACAAGAGAGGAGTGGGTAGCAGAAAGCCCCTCCTCTCGAAAGAAAAAATAGGGCAAAGATTCTTTTTACATAGATGGTCCCCCCGAGGTCAACCTCTCCACCATAAAATTTAATAAAAACACAAAAATACCCTAAACGAAAATAAAAATATAAATTAATTAGAGAAGAAAAAATTAAAGCTGCAGCAAAAATTCCAGATCCTCATAATAATTTTTCAATAATAAATCATTTTGGAAAAAATCCTAAAAATGGTGGTAAACCTCCTAAAGATAAAAATCTAAAAAAAATAATCAAGCTTAATATTCCAGAAGAATTAGTCAATTGGTTAATATACAATAATTTAAACGAATTTATAATATAAACAATTAAAATAGTCATAAAAAAATAAACTAAAAAATATGTGATACCAACAGAAGATCTAAGAATTATCCCAGCTAATATTCATCCAACATGTCTAATTGAAGAAAAAGCTAAAATTTTCCTAATAGAAATTTGTCCAAATCCTCCAAAGGATCCAACTAAGCAAGTTAAAATAACAACTAAAACAATTAAATCTACAAAACTCATCAAAAATAAAGGAGCTAATTTTTGCCAGGTTATAAGAAGTGTACAATTAAATCAATTAAGTCCTTCTATAACAATAGGAAACCAAAAATGGAAAGGAGCAACTCCTAATTTAATACATAAACCAATAAAAATAAAATCAATTCTTCTTAGAAAAAAGGTTGGTAAAATAAAAATGGAAGAAAGAAGAATTAATAAAGAAGACATTCTTTGAATTAAAAAATACTTAACACAAGACTCCGAAGATCCTTTAGTCTTTTCAGAAGATATAAAAGGTAAAATTGATAATAAATTTACTTCTAAACCAAGTCAAGCAACAAATCAAGAGGAAGAATTAATCGCTACAAATCTACCAAAAATTAAACTAACAAAAAATAAAAAGTGTAAAGGAAAAGAAATTTAAAAAGGGTTAAACCATTTTTGGGGTATGAACCCAACAGCTTAAAATTTAGCTTACTTTTTAATTGATTTAAAGTGTTAATTAAGCACGTTGAAATTTGAATTCAAAGGTATTATATTTTATAATTAAATCATTGTGATAGTAAAAATACATAAAATATTCCATCAAAATAATCCTTTTAAATCAGGCATATCACAACATCAGGGGTACATAGAATAATCCTATTTTCACTTCATCCTCGTATTTAACAATTTTTAGAGACCCTATATCTCGGATGACCCCCAACATTTAGTTGGTGATCCCCGAGATCAGGGGTACATAGAATAATCCTATTTTCACTTCATCCTCGTATTTAACAATTTTTAGAGACCCTATATCTCGGATGACCCCCAACATTTAGTTGGTGATCCCCGAGATCAGGGGTACATAGAATAATCCTATTTTCACTTCATCCTCGTATTTAACAATTTTTAGAGACCCTATATCTCGGATGACCCCCAACATTTAGTTGGTGATCCCCGAGATCAGGGGTACATAGAATAATCCTATTTTCACTTCATCCTCGTATTTAACAATTTTTAGAGACCCTATATCTCGGATGACCCCCAACATTTAGTTGGTGATCCCCGAGATCAGGGGTACATAGAATAATCCTATTTTCACTTCATCCTCGTATTTAACAATTTTTAGAGACCCTATATCTCGGATGACCCCCAACATTTAGTTGGTGATCCCCGAGATCAGGGGTACATAGAATAATCCTATTTTCACTTCATCCTCGTATTTAACAATTTTTAGAGACCCTATATCTCGGATGACCCCCAACATTTAGTTGGTGATCCCCGAGATCAGGGGTACATAGAATAATCCTATTTTCACTTCATCCTCGTATTTAACAATTTTTAGAGACCCTATATCTCGGATGACCCCCAACATTTAGTTGGTGATCCCCGAGATCAGGGGTACATAATATTAATCCTATTTTCATTACATCCCCATATCTGATATTAGTCCTTACATTCATTATATATCTTTACATATATCTTACTTTACCCTTTTTTTTGGGAGGCCTCCTCGGCTGGGCGGAGGCCCCCCCCCCCCCTTTTGGGGTGGGTGCGATATAATCGCACCTATATTCCGATAAAAGTCTGTAAGAATAAATTTTAGTTTATAATAATATATTATTAGATGTAAATTGTTATTATTTGTGTGAATTTATAAGATAATTATTTTATAAATTTTCTTAAAATTACTTAACTAGTTTAATGAAAATTTAATTCTAGTTTAATTATGTATATATAAATCAAAAAAATTATATAAAATTTTGTAAATCTTTTATTTGTAGTTAAAAATTTTATTAATTAATGTTAATTAGAATTTGTTGTGATTTTTAGTGATGGTAAAAATATGTGCCAGCAACTGCGGTTATACTATTGTTACAAATATACAATTTTTTATAATGGTAAATTAATTTAAGTGAAATTTAAAATTATTTTTAAAGTGAAATATAAAAATATTTTAAAAATCAATTTTTAATTTTATTAAATTTTTGACAAAAACTAGGATTAGATACCCTATTATTAAAAATTTATAAATTAGGTAGTAAAGATTTTTCCGAAACCTAAAGAATTTGGCGGTATTTTAAATAATTAGAGGAACCTGTTATTAAAGTGATAATCCACAACATATCTCACCTAGAATTTGTTTGTATATCGTTGTTTTCAGGTAATATTTAAAAATAATTACCAATTTCAATTTTATTTTATAAATCAAATCCGGGTGCAGCATATTTAGGATATAATGGGTTACAATATAAATTATATATACAAATATAAAATGAAAATATTATGGAAGGTGGATTTAAAAGTAAAGTGAAAATAAAAAGTTCTCTTGATTAAAAATTTAAAATATGCACATATCGCCCGTCACTCTTTCTGCATTTAAAGGAAGATAAGTCGTAACAAAGTAGGTTTACTGGAAAGTGAACCTAGATTGAAAGATCAAAGCTTTACATAGCAATTTACTTACACTAAATAGATTCTACATAGATGTTCTTAATATTTATTTAAAATATTTTAGAAAAAAAAATTTTCTGTTTAGTAATATTATTGAATTTATTTTTTAATTTAGTACTGTGAAGGAAACAAAAATATTTTTTTAGAAAAATTTAATTTTTGTACCTTTTGTATCAGGGAATTACAATAATATTTTAAATTAAAATCTCCCGAAATTAATCGAGCTAATTTTATTTAAATAAATGTAACATAATGATTAAAATTAAAATTAGTGATGAAATGTCATTCGTGATTAGTGATATCTGGTTCCTTAAATTAAACTTTATGTTGTTTATTTAAAATAAAACAAATTAATTAGGATAAGCTAATTAAATTTTTATCTAACTTATAAATTATATAAAAGGAATAAAAGTTTCTATTAGTTTTATAACTAAATCTATTAACATAAAATTTAAATAAAAATTGGAATTAAAATAAATTTTAAATTTTTTGTATAATGTAATTATTAGTAGAATTATAATTTTAATATAAAATTAAAATTTAATTTATATTTATATATTTAAATTAAAATAAGGAACTAAAATTTAGTTAGCCTGTTTACCAAAAACATGGTTTTTAGTAATATTATTAAAAATCTGACCTGCCCAATGCTAACGTTAATGGCCGCGGTATTTTAACTGTGCTAAGGTAGCATAATCATTAGTCTTTTAATTTAGGACTGGAATGAATGGTTGGACTGACTTACATTGTCTCATTTTAATATTTTGAATTTCATATTTTAGTAAAAAAGCTAAAATTTATTTTAAAGACGAGAAGACCCTATCAAGCTTTATAATCTATTTTTATTTTCAAAATAAAATTAAAATTATTTGGCTGGGGCAGCAAATAGAAAATTTCTATTTTATTATTTTGGTAAATTAACCTTGTTAAATCAAAAAATTTTTAATAAAGAATAAGTTACTGTAGGGATAACAGCATAATTTTTTTTAAGAGATCTTATCATCAAAAAAGTTTGTGACCTCGATGTTGGATTAAGATTCCTAATTTGTGCAATAGTAAAATAAGGAAGTCTGTTCGACTTTTAAATTCTTCCATGATCTGAGTTCAAACCGGTGTAAGCCAGGTTGGTTTTTATCTTAAAATTTAAAATCTTATTTTAGTACGAAAGGACCAAATAGGAGAAATATTTTCAATTAATATTTTAACTTTAATTCAATATAGCAAAATAATTATGCATTAATTTTAGATTTTAAAGATGAAATAACCTCTATTGAAATCAATGTAGCAAATAAAGTGCGATGAATTTAAGCTTCATAAATAGGTAATTCTCTTTGATAATTTTAACATCTATCATTTGTTTTATTATCACAATTATTATAATTTTAATTGGGGTAGCATTTCTAACTTTGCTAGAACGAAAAATTTTAGGATATATTCAAGCACGAAAAGGACCAAATAAAGTTGGAATTTTAGGAATTTTACAACCTTTTTCTGATGCTATTAAATTATTTACTAAAGAACATACAATTCTTGAATATTATAATTTTGCTCCTTTTTTTATTGCCCCCATTTTTGGTTTTATAGTAGCTTTACTATTCTGGGTAATTTTCCCAAGACACTTTTTAATAATAGATATAAAACTAGGGCTAATCTTTTTTTTATGTTGTTCAAGATTTGGAGTCTATACAATTTTAGGGGGTGGATGAGCCTCTAACTCAAAGTATGCTAGACTTGGAGCATATCGAGGAGTAGCCCAAACAATTTCTTATGAAGTAAGATTTGCTTTAATCTTATTAAGAATTTCTATTTTAGTCTCGTCCTTTAATTTCATAGAACTAATATTTTTCCAAATTAAAATATATTTTTTTATTAGATTAGCTCCTTTATTCTTAGCTTGGTTTGTCTCTTGTTTAGCAGAGACAAATCGTAGTCCATTTGATTTTTCTGAAGGAGAATCAGAACTAGTATCAGGATTTAATATTGAATATATGGGGGGGGGCTTTGCTTTAATCTTTCTGGCTGAGTATATAAACATTATTTTGATAAGAATCATCACTTCAATTTTATTTTTTGGTCCATACATAATTAGCTTAAAAACATTCCTGTTCTCTTCAATTTTTATCTGAGTTCGCGGAAGTTTCCCACGAATACGATATGATAAATTAATAATATTAGCGTGAAAAAGCTACCTTCCATTATCCTTAAACTATATTATTATTTCCATAAGAATCTTACTACTATTTAATATTATTTTTTAAGTACATGAGTTAGAAATTAGTTAATAGGAATTCCTAATCTTTTATTTTCAAAATAAAAACTTTACTTAAGCTAATAAACTACTCCCAAATTTTTAATAATAAAGGTTGAAACAAAAAATAACTAAAATATAAAAAACCTAAAACTTGACTAATAATAATGTAAGGATCTTCAACAGGACGAGCCCCGATCCAAGTTAAAAGCAAAAATATATTAACAAATACCCAAAATATAATTTGTCTTAAAGGATAAAAAGAGAGAGATTTAAAATTTAATGTTATAAAAGGCAATACTATTAAAATAAGCACAGCCATAATTAAAGCAATAACTCCTCCTAATTTTCTTGGAATTGAACGTAAAATAGCATAAGCAAAAAGAAAATATCACTCAGGTTGAATATGGATAGGAGTCATTAAAGGATTAGCTGGAATAAAATTTTCAGGATCAGATAATATATTAGGACCCAATAACACTAATAATAAAAATAAGCCAAGAATAATAAAAGCTCCTAAAATATCCTTTAAAGAAAAATACGGGTGAAAAAAAATTTTGTCTAAATTTCTATTTAACCCAAGAGGATTCCCCGACCCTTGTTCATGTAAAAATATTAAATGAACAACAATTAAACCAATAATAATAAAAGGGAATAAAAAATGAAAAGAAAAAAATCGTGTTAAAGTTGGATTATCCACAGAGAAGCCCCCTCATAATCATTGTACTAAATCCCCACCAATCCATGGAACAGCAGAAACTAAATTAGTAATAACTGTGGCCCCTCAAAAAGATATTTGACCTCAAGGTAATACATACCCTAAAAATGCTGTAATTATAACTAACAAAAAAATAATAACACCAGAAAATCAGACAAATAAAGATTTATAAGACCCATAATATATACCCCGACCAATATGTATGTATAAACATACAAAAAATAAGCTAGCCCCATTTAAATGAATATAACGTAAAAACCACCCATAATTTACATCACGACAAATATGAGAAATTCTAGAAAAAGCTAAACTAACATCTGGTGTATAATGAAAAGCTAAAAAAATCCCAGTTATTAACTGGATAATTAAGCACATACCTAATAAAGACCCAAAATTTCATAAATAAGAAATATTAGAGGGAGAAGGTAAGTCAATTAAAGTATTATTAATAATTTTTAAAATAGGATGTTCTTTACGAAAATTTATCATATATATACTCACGTAAAGGTCCATCTTCAATTCCTACAACCTTAGAAACAACAATAAATGTTAAAAGTAAATATGAAGCTAAAAACAATGTAATTAAAGATATTGGAATAAACAAATAAATTTTATTAATAACATTATTCCCTTTAATTATAACTCAATCAATTGTAGGAATAAATAAAAAGCAAGTACCAAAAATTAAATAATAAAACTTAAATTTAACAGATTCATTTGAAGCTAATCTAGCAATATAAATAAAAAGAATTAATATTCCCCCTAGAAAAACAAGGACTATAATATAAGAATATCAGGAAAAAGTAAAAATAAAATAAGTTGAAAAAGCAACTAAACTAGTTGAAACTATTAAAAATAAACCTATCACTAAAGGGTGAGAAGAAATTATAAAACCAAAAAATAATAAAATTATAAATCCGAAAATTTCAGAAGATAGTTAATTCATAACATTAATTTTGGAGATTAAAATAAATTTTTATTTCTTCTGAGTCTTAAGAAAATTTCATCCTTAGTTTACAAAACTAATATTTTAATTAAACTATTAAGACAAATGATAAATTATTTCTCAGGAATAGGATTAATTATATTCACAACAGGTATAATTAGCTATGTATCCCGAACTAAACATCTTATTTCAATACTTTTAAGATTAGAAATAATAGCATTAGGAGTTTTTGTATCTTTAGCAAGAATATCTCTACTAAAAGGGAGTGAAAATTTTATTTTAATTCCATTTTTAACAATAGTAGTTTGTGAGGGAAGATTAGGATTAAGATTACTAGTAATAACTTCACGATTTTTCGGTAATGATCTCATAAAATCTACAAATTTATTAAAAAATTAATGTTTACATTAACAACTCTAATTTTTATAATTATTACATTCTTTAATTGAGAAATATTAATAATTTCTTTTATAATAATTACATTCATTTCAACAACTAAAATTTTTATATCTTACACATTTTATACACCAAATTTTATATTAATTCAAAATATTATAAGAGATTCATTAACCTTACTCAGATTTTGAATTTGTTCACTTATACTTTTATCAAACATCTTAATTAATAAAAAGAAAGAAAATAATAAAGAGTTTGCTTTTATAATTTGATTATTAGGGATATTTTTATTTATTAGATTTAAGACAAGTAATTTAATAATATTTTACATTTCATTTGAAACAGTAATTATCCCTACTCTTCTTTTAATTATTGGGTGGGGAGCTCAGCCTGAACGATTACAAGCTGGAATTTATTTATTATTCTACACTTTAGGAGCCTCATTACCACTTTTAGTTGCTTTAATATATATAAATTCCTTAAGATTAACAATAATATTTCCTTTAATATGATTTTATAATAATCTTGCCATTCCTTCTATTATAACATTAATTTTAATTCTAGCCTTTTTAGTAAAACTTCCTATATTTATAATACATTTATGGTTACCTAAAGCACACGTTGAAGCCCCTATTGCAGGATCAATAATTTTAGCTGCAGTACTATTAAAATTAGGAGGGTATGGAATTTTACGAATAATACCACTTTTATCATTACAATTAATAAAATTATCAAGAATATTAATTAGAGTAGGGTTAATAGGAGCCTTATTAACCAGTATAATTTGTATCTTACAAAATGATATAAAATCACTAGTAGCCTATTCCTCAGTATGCCATATAGGAATTATATTATCCAGAATAATAACCCAATCTACATGAGGAATTTATGGAGCTCTTGCCATAATAATTTCTCATGGATTGTGTTCCTCAGCTTTATTTTGCTTAGTAAATATAATATACGAACGGTCATCATCACGAAGAATTATAGTTTCACGTGGAATACTTTCAATTTATCCAGCTTTAATATTATGATGATTTTTGTTGGGAGTAAATAATATAGCTGCCCCTCCTTCCATAAATTTATTTAGAGAAATTTCATTAATAATTGGGTTAATCTCATGAAGAATATTAAATATTTCTCCATTAATATTAATCTCATTTTTAACAGCTTTATACTCACTTATATTATTTTCAATTCCTTCCCACGGAAAAAAATGAAGATTCATATCATTAAACATAATTTCAAAACGTGAAATATTAATTTTAATTTTACATTGACTTCCATTAAATATTCTTATTATTAAAATAGATTTATGAATATCCTGACTATGCTTAATTAGTTTAAAATAAAACATTAGATTGTGGAGCTAAAAATTAATATTAGGCAATTAACCTCTATAAAAGATGAAGAAATCTCCTTCTTTTTTACTCATTTATATTCATAGCGTTAGGTTTAATAATATTAAAAACAGATTGAGCCTTAATAATTCATTTCAACTTCATTAAAATTGTGTCTTGTAAAATAGAGTTTACTCTTATTATAGATTGAATTTCAATAATTTTTTCCTCCACAGTACTTTTAATTTCAAGAATAGTAATTTTATTCTCAAATGAATATATAGAACATGATATTTTTAAAACACGATTTTTATACTTAGTTTTATTATTTGTTTTATCAATATTCCTTTTAATCATAAGCCCTAATATAATAAGAATCTTATTAGGATGAGATGGTTTAGGATTAGTCTCTTACTGCCTAGTAATTTATTATCAAAACCCACGTTCATATAACGCAGGAATATTAACAGTATTATCAAATCGAATTGGAGATGTCTTAATTTTAATAAGAATTGCAATACTAGTTTCAAAAGGAACATGAAATATTATATCATTAAATTTACTAAACAGAGAAATTATCATCATCTTATTTATCATAATAGCAGCAATAACAAAAAGTGCACAAATTCCATTCTCAGCATGATTACCGGCAGCCATGGCTGCTCCTACACCCGTATCCGCATTAGTCCATTCTTCGACACTTGTAACTGCAGGAATTTTCTTATTAATCCGATTCCATAATATATTTTCTGAAAAATATACAGCAATAATTTTATTAATTTCTTCTTGCCTTACAATGTTGATAGCCGGTGTAGGAGCAACTTTAGAAACAGACATAAAAAAAATTATTGCTTTATCTACACTAAGACAATTAGGTATTATAATAATAGCGCTATCCTTAGGTTTATGAAAATTAGCATATTTTCATATAATTACCCATGCTATATTCAAATCATTATTATTTTTATGCGCAGGATATATTATCCATAATTCAATAAACAATCAAGATATTCGAAAAATAGGTTCATTAATTCTACCGTCTCCTTTAATCAGAACATCAATATTAGTATCCTCTACAGCATTAATAGGATTTCCTTTTCTAGCAGGATTTTACTCAAAAGATTTAATTTTAGAATTTTCAATAAAATCAACTTTCTTATTATTCTCCTTTATACTAATATTAATTTCATTTGGAATAACAATAATTTATTCAATTCGTCTTCCTTTTTTATCTTTAATAAATGAGCCCAAAATATCAAAATCCATTATAATAATTGAAACCTCCTCAATAAAATCAGCAATTTTAACTTTATCAATAATAGCTATCCTAACTGGATCAATTTTAAGATGGTTAATTTTACCCACACCATCATTTATAATATTACCATTACTATTTAAAACAATAGGAATTTTATTGATCCTTATCGGCATATTAATTAGTTACTCCCTATGAATAATTAAAACTAATTTAAAATCAATAAAAAATATCAGAAGAATATTTTTAGGATCAATATGATTTTTACCTATAATTAGAACAACAACTTTTACTAAATATTTAGTAAAAATTACCAATATTAAACCCTCAGAGCTTGGATGAACAGAAATAATTGGAGCTCAAGGAATTCATCAAAATATTAAAAACAATTCAACTCTAATTTCAATATTACAAAAAAATCCATCAGGGATTTTTTTACCTTTACTTATTTTAATAATTTTATTATTAAAAATTTACCCAAAATAGCTTAAATTATTTTAAAGCAAATCATTGAAGCTGATTAGATGTTAAAACTATGGGTATTTCTGGCAAGACTGCCTCTTAATAATGAAAATATTATATGATTACACTTCAGAAACAGAAAGACAATAAATTAAAATTGAAAGTCAAGTTAGCAGCTCAACAAAATCCTCCTCTTAATAGGAGAAGACTCTTAATTTTCATCAACAGTGAAATACTAAAATTAGTTTCTATTAATAAATAAGGACATTAATCAACTTTTAGGCCGAAACTAAACGCAAAACTTTGCTTCTTACTTAGGAAAAGTCTAAAAGACAATTTTTAGAAGCAAACTAAACTTTTTAATTAAAATATTAACCTACTTTATTCACTCCAAAGTTCCTTGCACTCACTCAAAATAAAGGCCAAAAAGTAAAATAATTACAAAAATTCCTAAAATAAAAACATAAAATAATTCAACATTACAAAAAGGAACAGGTAATATTAAAGCAATTTCCACATCAAAAATTAAAAAAATAATTCCAATCAAAAAAAATTGTAAAGAAAAAGAAAGGCGAGAAGAATTAAACGGATCAAACCCACATTCAAAAGAAGACCCTTTTTCTTTATCTAAAACAACCTTTTTAGATAATACCAAATTTAAAATTATTATAAATAAACCAATAAAAAACATAAGAAAAATAAAAATAAATAATATTATTATCTCAAACTAGACCTTTTGATTGGAAATCAAAAATACTTTTTATACTAAAATAATTATCTACCCCATCAATAAATAGAAACGAATAAAAATAATCAAACCACATCCACAAAATGTCAATACCAAGCAGCAGCTTCAAAGCCAAAATGATGATAAGAAGAAAAATGAAATAAAAGCATTCGAATTAAACAAATAAATAAAAAACTTCTTCCAATAATTACATGCAAACCATGAAAACCAGTAGCAACAAAAAAAGTAGTCCCATAAACAGAGTCAGAAATTCCAAAACTAGCTTCATAATATTCAAACCCCTGTAATAAAGTAAAATATACACCTAAAATAATAGTAACACCTAAACTAGTAACACTTTGAGTATAATTTCCCCTTATAAGTCTATAATGACACCAAGTTACTCTAACTCCAGAAGAAAGAAGAATAGAAGTATTTAATAAAGGAATTCCAAAAGCATTAAAAGGGGAAATACCAGAAGGGGGTCAAACCCCCCCCAGCTCTACTGTTGGAGATAATCTTCTATGAAAAAATGCTCAAAAAAAAGAAACAAAAAATAAAACTTCAGATAAAATAAATAAAATTATACCAACCCTTAATCCAGAAATAACAATAATAGTATGATGACCCTGACAAGATCCTTCACGAGATACATCTCGCCATCATTGATATCTAGTTAATAATAATAACACAGCTCCCAAAACTACTAGATCATAAATACAAAAATAAAATGCTTTAATTATACCACTAACAAAAAAAAAGGCCCCTAATCCCCCAGCCAAAGGCCATGGACTTAACTCAACCAAATGATAAGAGTGAAAAACTTTCATTAATTTAAATTTCTGAAGAATATAAACCTCTTAATACTGTAAAAACATACGCCTGAATAAAAGCTACAGCAATTTCCAAAATCAATAAAAAAATTATTGCAAAAATTCCAGAAAAAATAACCAAAACTCTACCAGAGATAATAGATCCTAAAAGAACAATAAGTAAATGCCCAGCAATTATATTAGCTGCCAAACGAACAGAAAGAGTAATAGGACGAATTAAATTACTAATTCTCTCAATACAAACCATAAATATTATTAAAGAAGTAGGTGTCCCAGAAGGCACTAAATGTGCAAACATATAATTAGTTTTATTAATTCACCCAAAAATAAGAAGAGATAACCAAATAGGAAAAGCCAACCCTAAAGTAAAAACAATATGACTGGATGATGTAAAAATAAAAGGAAATAACCCTAAAAAATTATTTAAAGCAATAAATCAAAATAATCTGATCAATAAAAATACCACACCCATTCAACTTTTATAAAAAATTGCATTTAATTCCTTAAATAAAATTTTAGTAATTATCAGTCAAAAAAAATGGTAACGAGAAGGGGTAAATCAAAAAATAATAGGTAAAAAAAATACTCCAAAAAAAATTCTTAATCAATTAAAATGAAAGCCAAAAAAAGAGACGGGGTCAAAAACAGCAAACAAATTAACTATCATATTCAAATATAATTTAAACCTTTATCACTAAAATTTCCTAAAGAAACGTATAATAAAAAAAAATAATAAAAAATAACAAAAAAAAACGTATACCCAAAAATTACAAAAAAAACAATTCAAGATCAACCAATTGGGCTCATTTGAGGGATATTAAGTAACATATTTATATCTCTTTAACACGACAAGTTAATATTTTAATTAAACTATACTTAACTACTACAAGTATTAAACTATAGTTTGGTTTAAGAGACCAATGCTTTATATTTCAGCCATATAGTATAATAAGAAGAAACCCACTTAATAAAAGAATCTACAGAAACTCTTTCTAAAACAATAGGTATAAAGCTATGATTAGCCCCACAAATTTCAGAACATTGACCAAAATAAAGCCCAGGACGATTTATTAATAAAGTAACTTGATTAATACGACCTGGAACAGCATCCATTTTCAAACCCATTCTTGGTATTGCTCAAGAATGTAAAACATCAGCAGCTGTAATTAATATACGAATTTGAACCCCTCATGGTAAAATAACCCGATTATCCACATCCAAAAGACGAAACACTTGATCTTCATTAGGTATTATAAAAGAATCAAACTCAATATCAATAAAATCAGAATATTCATATCTTCAATATCACTGATGCCCAACTCTTTTCAAAGTTAGACCAGAACCCTCAATCTCATCCATTAAATATAATAAACGTAATGAAGGAAAAGCAATAAAAACTAATAATAAGACTGGAATAACAGTCCAAAAAGTCTCAACCTCCTGTCCTTCTATAATAAACCGATTTAATAATTTATTAAAAAAAATCATTAAAATAAAATAAAGCACCAAAACAGCAATCAAAATTAAAATCACTATAGAATGGTCATGAAAAAAAATTAGTTGTTCTATCAATGGAGATCCCCCATCCTGAAAAGAAAATATCCCTCAAGTAGCCATAAGTTATTTAATTAATAAAAACAATTGATTATAAGTATGATCTAAAGGAGGTAAATTATGGCTCCATTCAGAGGAAGAAGATGAAAAATCAGTAAAAACTATCCCACGAACTATAATTAAAGATTCCCAAATAAGATAAACAAATCAGATAGTAGCAACAAAAGAAATAATAGAACCTAAACTAGAAATAATATTTCAACAAGAAAAAGCATCAGGATAATCTGAATATCGACGTGGTATTCCACTTAAACCCAAAAAATGTTGGGGAAAAAAAGTTATATTTACACCAACAAATATAACAAAAAAATGAATCTTCAATATACGATCTCTAATTTGAACTCCTAAAAATAAAGGAAATCATTCAACTATCCCAGCAATAATAGCAAAAACTGCTCCTATTGATAAAACATAATGAAAATGAGCAACAACATAATAAGTATCATGAAGAACTACATCTAAAGAAGAATTGGCTAAAATAACTCCTGTTAAACCCCCAACAGTAAATAAAAAAACAAATCCCAAAGCCCATAATAAAGGGGGACTAAAAACAAAATAACTCCCATGTAATGTAGCCAACCAACTAAAAATTTTAATACCAGTAGGAACTGCAATAACCATCGTAGCAGCCGTAAAATAAGCACGAGTGTCTACATCCATCCCAACAGTAAATATATGATGAGCTCATACAATAAATCCCAAAAATCCAATAGCAATTATAGCATAAATTATACCTAATGCCCCGAAAGGCTCCTTCTTCCCAGTATGATGACTAATAATGTGAGAAACCATACCAAATCCTGGAAGAATTAAAATATAAACTTCGGGATGACCAAAAAATCAAAACAAATGTTGATATAAAATAGGATCACCTCCCCCAGCCGGATCAAAAAAAGAAGTGTTAAAATTTCGATCAGTTAATAATATAGTAATAGCACCAGCTAAAACAGGTAAAGATAAAAGAAGAAGAATAGCAGTAATCTTTACAGACCAAACAAATAAAGGAACACGCTCAAGTAATATTCCTCTACTACGTATATTTAAAATAGTAGTAATAAAATTAATAGCTCCTAAAATAGAGGAAACACCAGCTAAATGAAGAGAAAAAATAGTTATATCTACAGATCCACCAGAATGAAATATATAAGAAGAAAGAGGTGGATAAACAGTCCATCCAGTTCCAGCCCCTCTCTCCAAAGAAGCCGAGCCTAAAAGCATAAAAAAAGAAGGAGGCAATAATCAAAAACTTATATTATTTAAACGAGGAAAAGCCATATCTGGACAGCCTAACATTAAAGGGACCAATCAATTTCCAAACCCACCAATTATAATAGGCATAACTATAAAAAAAATTATAACAAAAGCATGAGCAGTAACAATTACATTATAAATTTGATCATCACCAATAAAAGATCCAGGACTCCCAACTTCAGCACGAATTATAAGACTTAAAGAAGTCCCAACTATAGAAGCCCAACTACCCAAAACCAAATATATAGTACCAATATCCTTATGATTAGTAGAAAACAA